GTTCTTTGTTTATAAAAAAGTTCTTTCTATACAAGAAAAATGAGTGCCTGGAGAAGGATTATTTTGTGTATATTCCTTGCTAGGAATTGACTGGTTTATTAAAATGTAAAGGGATTTGAGCATTTTTCTTGATTAGGTTTTAATCCCTTGGGTTTACTGAATACATCGGATCGAATAGAAATTTAAAATTTGACGATTTGGGGAATTTTTTTTTTTTTCGTTACCCCCCCCTTGGCTTGAAATGGACTCATGACCATTTTTCTTGAAAAATGAAGATTTTTTTGTATGGGTTTTGTTAATGTTAATAGGTTATTAGGACGGATGAAATTTTGGAACTCGGTTTATACTGTTTTTTGTTAACTTTTAGAAGTTTTCGGCACGACTTTTTTCATTTTTAAAAATGCCTGCTAATAAAGTTTTAATGAATTAACGTTATATATAATATATATATATATAAGAATTTAAAGTATATATAAACATTATATAAATAGAAGGCTAGATATATCACTGTATCATAAATGTTAGAAGTATTATTATATATTGTATATTAATATATACTTGGTATTTAATGGATACCCAATACCAATTAATATACAATTAACACTGTACAGTAAAGGCTCAAGAAAAAAATTAAGGAAAATCTATTAAATTTTAATATCAATATTAATTCATGCTTTATTAATCTATTAAATATTTATATATATATATATATTATAAATCTATAATCATTAATTGTCTACTGTATAATAATATTTTACCTAAAATCAAGAATAAGTTTATATTGTTACTTAAACTTGTTACATTTAAAAGATCCATTAATGTAATTATGTATAAATACACCAATACTATTACATCAAAGATTTAATAAAAAAAAAAAAAAAGTCTATTAGTCTCTGATATATCACTTTTATTAAATATACAATATATATGCGGCTGTCAATTATCGTTTTAAATATCCATTTAATATATATATAAATAATATCTTAGTATATAAGCTAATAACTTATATACGGGGAAAATGTGTGTAGGTTAGTTTTTTCTTTTTTTTTATCAAAGCTTTATTTTAAGTACTCTCGATGGGGGTCGAGGGAGTTATACTGTGAAGTAGGGCAGGGCTATTTTGTCGCTTTTTGGGTTTTCTGTGGTGTGATAACTTTAGGCCTATTTTGTAGGAGGGAAAATTAGTGGTTGGGTTAGGTTTTATTTAGGTTTTTATAAAGTTTTATTGTGGCTTTGTAGTTTCTTAGTTGATCGGTGTATATATGACTTTTAAGGTTATTGTTCTAGAGGATTATTATTGTAGTATTCAATTTTAAGTATTAACTTAGGTTAGACTTGGGGATTTGATTTAGTACAAACATAATTTGTGCCAGCAGTAGCGGTTATACAAATTGTGCTTAGGAATTTTTTTAAGGTCAGTGAGGTGTAGAATTTTGAGCTGGTATTTGAATTTTTTAGGTGAAATTTTATGTTCAATTTAAGCTTGGGATTTGTTTCTTTATTTGGGAAATTTTTATTTAGACTAGGATTAGATACCCTATTATTATTAATGTGAATTAAGTGTCTTTAGTTATTAGTAGTTATGTTCTTTAAAGTTAAAAAATTTGGCGGTATTTTAGTCTGTTCAGAGGAACCTGTCTTTTGATCGATAGTCCACGATTATTTTAACTTCAGTTAATTAATTTATATATCGTTGTTTACAAAAATTTTAGGAGGATTAATAATTTTTAGTATTTGGTATTGCGTTGTATTTCAGATCAAGGTGTAGTTTATATTGGAGTTAAGATGGGTTACATTATTTTTAAATGTGGTTTTAGGTTTTATAAGCTTGGATAAATTGGATTTGATAGTAAATTATTAATTTATGTTTTTTGATTTAGCTCTAAAATATGCACATATCGCCCGTCGCTTTCACTTTAACGTGAAATAAGTCGTAACAAAGTAGGCTTATTGGAAGATGTGCCTGGAATGATCAAATTAGAGCTTGGTATAAGCGTTTTATTTACACTAAAAAGTTGGCTGTGAGATTCAGTTTAATTTGAGCTTTTTTCATTATTTACTTTGTTTTTATTATTTTTTTTGGTGGAAGGATATTATTTTTTATTATTTTTGTTTGAAAAAATTTGTTTATTTATAGTTTATTTTACTGTGAAGGAGTTGTCTTAAGCTTTTATAAGAAGTTTTTGTTTATTGTACCTTGTGTATCAGGGTTTATTAATTTAGTTTCAATTGTTTGGATTTCCCGAATTTATAAGAGTTATGTTAAGATTAATTTTACTGTTTAATAAGTATTTATAATTTTAGTATGGGAGTGAAACGTTATTCGCTTATGAATATATCTGGTTTCTTAAGAAATAGATTTAATCTAGGGGACTGGCTTGGTATTTATGAGTTTTTATTTTTACTTTAAGGTTTTCTAATACTGGAGGGGATAAGCTTTTTAGTATGTTTAGATAAGGTTTTATTTTTCTGGGTTTATATAGGATTAGAATTTTTCATTATTTTTATTATGTTATAATTATTTCCTGGATTTTTAGATTTTTTGTTCTTTTTGTTTTTATTAGGATTATTTCTTTATTTTTTTATGGGATGTGATAATGATAAAATTAGTATAATTTTTTGTTTTTGTGTTTTTCTTGCTTAAGGCTGAGCTAAGGAATTCGGCAAATTTAGTTTTCACCTGTTTATTAAAAACATGTCTTCTTGATATTAATTTGAGGTCGGACCTGCCCAATGATTTTTAAATGGCCGCAGTATTTTGACTGTGCAAAGGTAGCATAATCATTAGTTTCTTAATTAGAAGCTGGAATGAATGGTCTGATGAGAAATAAGCTGTCTCTGCTTAGATTTTATAGAATTTTATTTTTGAGTAAAAAAGCTTAAATTTTGTATAAAGACGAGAAGACCCTATAGAGTTTTATAGCTATTTTTTTTGGTTTTTAGATGATTTGTTTTTACTAGATTTTTATGCTATTTTGTTGGGGTGACATTAAAATTGGTTTAACTTTTTTTATATTTTTACGTTTATTTGCGGTTAAGTGATCCTTTGCTTTGGATTATAAGATTAAATTACCTTAGGGATAACAGCGTAATTTTTCCTTAGAGTTCTTATTGATGGGGAAGTTTGCGACCTCGATGTTGGATTAAAATTTACTTTTGGTGTAGCAGCTAGAAAGTTAGGTCTGTTCGACCTTTAAAATTTTACATGATCTGAGTTTAGACCGGCGTGAGCCAGGTTGGATTCTATCTTTTATTTGTTAATTTACTTTAGTACGAAAGGACCAGGTAGTTGAATAATATTTTGTTTTTGTATACTATTATTATTTTGGCAGATTAGTGCGATAGATTTAGGATCTTTTTATGTAATTTATTTACAAATAATAGTGGTTTTACGTGATATTGTTTTGGTTTTTTTTTCAATGATTATTTTAATTGTTTGTGTTTTGGTGGGGGTTGCTTTTTTGACTTTACTTGAACGTAAAGTTTTAGGTTATATTCAAATTCGCAAGGGTCCTAATAAGGTTGGATTTTTGGGTATTTTACAACCTTTTGCAGATGCGGTTAAGTTGTTTACTAAGGAACAGACTTTCCCTTTTATATCTAATTTTGGAATTTATTATTTTTCTCCTGTAATAAATCTTTTTATTTCTTTATTTCTTTGAATAATTATACCGTTTTTATCGGTTTTTTTTAATTTTGATTTGTCTTTGTTGTTTTTTCTTTGTGTGGCTAGGTTGGGGGTTTATACTATTATAATGGCTGGGTGGTCGTCTAATTCCTCTTATGCTCTTTTAGGGGGTTTACGATCTGTTGCTCAAACTATTTCTTATGAAGTTAGTTTAGCTTTAATTTTAATATCTTTTGTTTTCTTGATTTTGAGCTTGAATTTGGTTGATTTTGTTTTTTTCCAGGAATATGTATGGTTTATTTTTCTATGTTTACCTTTAAGCTTAATGTGAGTGGTTTCAGGTTTAGCTGAAACTAATCGTACACCCTTTGATTTTGCTGAAGGAGAGTCAGAGCTTGTTTCTGGATTTAATGTTGAGTATAGAAGAGGGGGTTTTGCTATGATTTTTTTGGCTGAGTATGCAAGTATTCTGTTTATAAGTATGCTTTGTGTAATGCTTTTTATAGGGGGTGATTTATATTCTTTTTTCTTTTTTGTTAAGTTGGTTTTTGTTTCCTTTTTGTGGTTATGAGTTCGTGGGACTTTACCTCGTTTTCGTTATGATAAGCTAATGTATTTGGCTTGAAAGAGTTTTCTTCCTTGTTCTCTTAATTATTTAATATTTTTTTTTTGTTTTAAGTTGACGATTTTAGTTTTTTTATTTTAGTTAATAAAATTTAGTATAAGCTAATAGAAAATTCTATGTCTTTCATGTATTTTCAAAATACATGCTTATTCAAGCTCATTAGCTAGTTAATTAATTTATCTCATAATTTAAATGTTATTGGATTTACTATGTAATAAAGAAAGTAGGCGACTGTAAGAGTTTGACCTGTTAGAATGTAAGGATCTTCTACTGGTCGTGCCCCAATTCATGTGAGTAAGATTACTGTAATTACTATTGTTCAGAATAAGGTTTTGTTTAGTGGGTAAAACTGGTTTCTTGCGAAGTTTTTTTTGTTGGTAAATGGTAGAATGTAGAGAATTGCGATTGAAAGGGCAAGAGCAATTACTCCTCCTAATTTATTTGGGATTGATCGAAGAATAGCGTATGCAAATAGAAAATATCACTCTGGCTGAATATGAACTGGTGTAACTAGGGGATTTGCTGGGATGAAGTTATCTGGATCTCCTAGTATATAAGGATTTATTAGAGATAGGGCTGTTAGGATTAGTAGTATGATTATAAATCCTGCAATATCCTTGAATGAGAAGTAGGGATGGAACGGTACTTTGTCGATGTTTCTATTTAATCCTAATGGGTTGTTAGAGCCTGTTTGATGAAGGAATAGTAGGTGTACTATTACTATTGCTGCTACGATGAACGGAAAGAGGAAGTGAAATGAAAAAAATCGGGTAAGAGTTGCATTGTCAACTGCGAAGCCTCCTCATACCCATTGAACAATGGTTATTCCTAGATATGGGATTGCTGATAATAAGTTTGTAATTACTGTAGCTCCTCAGAATGATATTTGTCCTCATGGTAATACATATCCTAGAAATGCTGTTGCTATAACTAGGAATAGGAGTGTTACCCCTACTATTCATGTATGAACGAGGTTATATGATCTGTAGTATATTCCCCGGCCTACATGAATGTATAGACAGATAAAAAAGAAGGATGCTCCGTTAGCGTGTAATGTTCGGATTAGCCAACCTTGGTTCACATCTCGTGAAATATGTGCGACTCTATTAAATGCTATTTCGACATTGGGGCAATAATGTATTGCTAAGAAGATTCCTGTAATGATTTGAATAACTAAGCAAACTCCTAGTAGGGAGCCAAAGTTTCATAATGTTGAAATATTAGATGGTGAAGGTAAATCAATTAGTGAGTTATTGACGATTTTAAATAGTGGAGATGTTTTACGTAAGGGTATTTTCATTAGTTTATTTGACGGATTGATCCTTGCTTGAATTCAGTGATTTTTACAGTAGCAATGAGAGCTAGGAGAAGGTATAGTATTAGAAATATTAATAGTAGGGATAGTGGTATGTTAATGTATTTGTTTATGAATATGTTAGGTTCTATGATGTTATTTATTTTTTGTGTTTCTCTATTTGTTAAGGAAGAGTCTATAATTTCTTTAATTGTAATGAATGCTGCTGGAGCAATAATTGTTGTTGAGATTAACTTAATTCTAGGTTTGAATTTTTCGTTTGAGGCCACCCTTGTTATATATATAAATAGAATTAATATTCCCCCAATTATGATGAGGAATAAAATGTAAGAAAATCATGAGTTTTGGTTTATTGAGCTTGTTAGTAGTCTGATTAAAGTTGTTTGAATTAGGAGTATTATTCCTATTGATAAGGGGTGGTTTATTATGGAGAACAAGACTGTTACTGTAATGTTTATTGATAGGATTATTGTAAGGATTTCAAGAAGTAGTTTAATTTAAAATATTAATTTTGGAGATTAATGATAGATTTATTTCTTTTCTTGATGTTTTTAAAGGTTAACTTATTTTTAGTTTACAAGACTAATATTTTTTTTAAATTATAAAAACTAATGGTAGCGTGTAAATTTGCTGGATTATTTATGTTTATTTTGGGTTTAGCTGTTTTTGGGTGAAAACGTAAGCATTTACTTTTAATGCTTTTGGCTTTAGAGTTCATTGTTCTGTCTGTTTATTTAATGATTTTTTTGTACTTAAGGTTTTTAGGCAATGAATATTTTTTTTCTATAGTTTTTTTGACTTTTAGTGTTTGTGAGGGAGTTCTGGGCCTGTCAGTATTAGTATCTTTAATTCGAACTCACGGTAATGATTATTTTCAGAGTTTTAGGGTTTTATGATAAGGTTTCTTTTTTCTTTGATTATAATGATTCCTTTATCTTTTTTTCTTGGTTTTTGATTTAATCAGCTTGTTTGATTATTAGTTAGTTTCTTGTTTCTTATTTATTTTGTTTTTAATAATACGGTTATATATCTTTCTATAGATTTAGGGGTTGACTTGCTTTCTTATGTTCTTGTCTTGTTGAGTTTTTGAATTTGTAGGTTAATGGTTATGGCTAGTGAAAAGATTTACTCTAGTGATAATTGGTTTGGCCTATTTTTGTTTGTTGTGTTAATATTAATGATTTCTTTATATCTTACTTTTAGTTCATTAAATTTGTTTATTTTTTATGTGTTTTTTGAGGTCAGTTTAATTCCTACGCTTATTTTGATTGTTGGGTGGGGCTATCAGCCGGAGCGATTGCAAGCTGGTGTTTATTTACTGTTTTATACTTTATTGGCTTCTTTACCAATAATGATTTCTTTGTTTTTTTGTTATGGCTTGTTTGGTTCATTAAATTTTTTCTTTTTGTCTGACTTGAATAGGTTTTTAATGTACCTGCTTATTAATTTTGTTTTTTTTATTAAGGTCCCTATATTTTTTGTTCATTTATGATTACCTAAGGCTCACGTAGAAGCTCCGGTCTCTGGTTCAATGATTTTGGCTGGTATTATGCTTAAGCTGGGGGGTTATGGAATGATGCGTTTAATGATTATGTTTGTTTCTTTGGGCATGAAAATTAATCTTTTTTTTATTAGTCTTAGACTTTTAGGAGGTTTTTATATTTCTTTGGTCTGTCTTCGGCAAAGAGATATGAAGTCTTTAATTGCTTATTCTTCAGTCTCTCATATGGGCCTTGTTTTGGCTGGAATTATAACTCTTAATTATTGGGGGTTAAGAGGTTCTTTGGCTATAATGGTAGCACATGGCCTTTGTTCTTCTGGGTTATTTTGTCTTGCTAATATTTCTTATGAGCGTTTAATGAGACGTAGTTTATATATTAATAAGGGTATAATTAATCTAATTCCTAGGCTTTCTCTTTTTTGGTTTTTGCTTGTTTCTTCAAATATAGCAGCTCCTCCTTCTTTGAATTTGTTAGGTGAAATTATATTAATTAATAGAATTATGAGTTTTAGTGAATTAAATATGTTGTTTTTGATGTTGATTTCTTTTTTTAGCGCAGTTTACTCTTTGTTTTTATATTCTTTTAGTCAACATGGGGCAGTTTATTCAGGTTGTTATTCTTTTTTTTCTTGTAATGTGCGTGAATATTTACTTTTAATGTTACATTGACTTCCGCTTAATTTACTTGTTTTGGGAGGGGGTTTTATAACTTTATGGATTTACTTAAATAGTTTAATTAAAATTTTGATTTGTGGGGTCAAGGATATATTTATAGTATTTTGAGTAATATTGAATATTTGTTTGATTTATTTTTACTTTATGACTTTTTTTAGTGCTTTGTTTTTTTTGTTAAGAATTTACTTGATAGTATTGGATCTGGCTTTTTTCTTGGAGTTTAATTTGGTTATGATTAATAGAAGTTCCTTGGTTATGACGTTTTTGTTTGATTGAATAACGTTTTTGTTTATGAGCTTTGTATTGTTGATTTCTGGAATGGTAATTTATTATAGTCGAGAATACATAGGCGGTGATTTGTTTATTAATCGTTTTATTATGTTGGTTGTTATGTTTGTTGTTTCTATAATGTTACTTATTGTTAGTCCTAATCTAATTAGTATTTTGCTTGGTTGGGATGGTCTTGGGCTTGTTTCTTATTGTCTGGTTATTTATTATCAGAATATTAAGTCTTATAATGCTGGAATGATTACTGCGCTGAGAAATCGAATTGGGGATGTAGCTTTACTTATGGGTATTGCTTGAATATTAAATTACGGTAGATGAAATTATGTTTTTTATTTGGATGAGTTTAAGGGGGATTTTTATATAAATATTATTACTTGGCTGGTCTTGTTGGCTGCTATAACTAAGAGAGCTCAGATTCCCTTTTCTTCTTGGTTACCTGCTGCTATGGCAGCACCTACACCTGTTTCTTCTTTAGTTCATTCTTCTACTCTTGTTACTGCAGGTGTTTATCTTTTAATTCGTTTTAATTTCGCTTTTAGGGAAAATTTGATGTATTTTTTGGTTTTTATTTCTAGTATAACTATGTTTATATCTGGTTTAGGTGCAAGTTTTGAATTTGATCTTAAAAAGATTATTGCTCTGTCTACCTTAAGTCAGCTTGGTTTAATAATAATGATTTTGTCTTTGGGAAGGTATAAGCTTGCTTTTTTTCATCTTTTAACTCACGCTCTTTTTAAGGCTCTTCTTTTTATGTGTGCTGGTAATGTAATTCATGGTATGGGCAATTGTCAAGATATTCGTTATATAGGGGGTTTAATTAATTTTATGCCTTTAACTTGTTGTTATTTTAATATTTGTAATTTATCTTTGTGTGGACTTCCATTTTTAAGTGGGTTTTATTCTAAGGATATAGTAGCTGAAGTTATAAGTATGGGATATTTAAATATTTATATTTATTTGGTTTTTTACTTTTCTGTTGGTTTGACTGTTTGTTATAGTTTTCGTTTAGTTTACTATTCTTTTGTAGGTGATTTTAATTATTTTTCTTTAGTTAGTGTTAGTGACATAGGTTTAGTTATATTAAAGGGTATAAGAGGCTTAATTTTTTTTGTTGTTTTTATGGGGAGAGTTCTTAGTTGATTGATTTTTCCTTTTCCTTATGTTATTGTTTTACCTTTTTTAATAAAGTTAATGACTTTGTTTGTTATTTTATTGGGTGCGTGGGTTGGTTATGAATTTTCTAAGTTTAGTGTAGGCCAAGCTAGTCTTTCTTTTTCTAATTACAGGGTTTCTTGGTTTTTATCTGGTATATGAAATATACCTATTATTTCTACTTTCGGGGTAAACTATTTACCGGTAATAGGAGGGTCTTTAATTTATAAGGTTTTAGATCAAGGCTGGGCGGAGTATTTTGGTGCTCAGAAAATTTATAAGTCTTTGGTTGCTAACTCGATGAGTATACAAATTTTGATGTTTAATAGTATTAAGGTTTTTTTTGTTTTGATGATTATGTGAATTTTGGTTATTTTTATGATTTACTTAGGTAGCTTATATAGAGCATGACACTGAAAATGTTAAGGAAATTTAATGTTTCTAGGTATTTATAAATATTAGTTAATTTTACATTGAAAATGTAATGTTTTTTTTAAACTATATAAATAGAAATACAAACATGTTTATGCTTTATAATTAAGTTAGAAGCTTATTTTTTGGTATTTCTTTAATTGGAACTTTAGTTCATTTTTATCATTAACAGTGATATACCTCTTTTTGGTTTCAATTAAAAATAAGGACTTGAAGTCAAATTTTTAGGTCGAAACTAAATGCAATTTTTTGCTTCTTATTTAAGATAAATTGATTTATTCAATTATTTTTAACTGCAAATTAAATGTTATTATTAACTATTATCCTAATTTGTTCATGTAAGGGCGCCTTGATTTCATTCGTGAAATAGGCCAATTAGTAGGATTAAGATAAATGTTGGTATTACGATTATGTAGGCTAATATTCTGTTAAATTTTATAGAAATAATGAGGGGGAATAAAAGGGTAATTTCTACATCGAAAATTAGGAAAATGATGGCAATTAAGAAGAAATGTATAGAAAACGGTAGTCGTGAATTTGACTTGGGATCAAACCCACATTCGAAGGGAGATCTTTTTTCTCGATCTATGATTGTTTTTTTTGATGTAAGGTTTAGTAATACGATTAGGATAAGGTTGATTAGTATAATAATTATTGCTGAAATTGTTATTAGTGATATTACTTATACTATTTTTGTAGATCTTTTGATTGGAAGTCAAGAATAATTTTTATACTATATAAGTTATCTACCTCATCAGTAAATTGAGATGTATAGGAATAATCATACTACGTCAACAAAGTGTCAGTATCAAGCAGCTGCTTCAAAACCAAAGTGGTGAATTTGTGAAAAATGGCAGTTGATGTGACGAAATAAGCAAATTGCAAGAAATGTAGTTCCAATAATTACGTGGATTCCATGGAACCCTGTTGCAACGAAGAATGAAGAACCATAGGCTGCGTCTGAAATGGAAAATGATGATTCGAAGTATTCATATCCTTGAAGTAATGAAAAGTAAAGTCCTAGAATTACTGTAAGTATAAGTCCTTGGGTAGCTTGTTTAGCATTGTTTTCTATTAATCTATGATGTGCTCATGTTACAGTAAGTCCTGATGTTAATAAAATTAGTGTGTTTAGGAGGGGAATCTGGATTGGGTTAAATGTTACAATACCTTTAGGGGGTCAGATTATTCCGATTTCTACTGTAGGGGCTAGCCTGTTATGGAAGAATCCTCAGAAGAATGAAATGAAGAAGAATACTTCTGATGTAATAAATAAAATTATTCCTCAACGTAATCCTATGGTGACTGGGAAGGTGTGTAGTCCTTGAAATGTTCTTTCTCGAGAAATGTCTCGTCATCATTGGTATATAATTATTAGTATTGATAAGAATCCTAGTAATAATAGGGAGTTGTTGTATATATGGAATCATTTAATAAGTCCTGATATTACGATTAGGGCTCTTAGAGATCCTAAAATAGGTCATGGTCTAACTTCAACTAGGTGATAGGGGTGGTTTTTGTGGGCCATTAGTTTACTTCTCTTGAGTATAGAGTTCTTAAAACAGCAAATACGTATGACTGAATAATTGCTACAGCTGACTCTAGTAGTAATAGTAGGATTTGTGTGATTAATAAGAGATTAATTATGTAGATTGATATTAATGAGCCTGTATTTCCTAGAAGAGTTATTAATAGATGTCCTGCAATTATGTTTGCTGAAAGTCGAATGGCCAAGGTTCCTGGACGAATAACATTTCTAATTGTTTCAATACATACTATAAATGGTATTAAAACTGGCGGGGTACCCTGAGGTACTAAATGGGCAAATATATGAATTGTGTTGTTTATTCATCCAAAAAGTATAAATGATAATCAAAGTGGTAGTGCTAATGAGAGTGTAAGGGCTATATGTCTTGTTCTAGTAAAAATATAAGGGAATAGGCCTAGGAAGTTATTATAAAGAATTATTCTAAATAATGAAATGAAGATAATTGATGTTCCTTTAATTTTTGGTCCTAGTAGTGTTTTAAACTCTTTATGAAGAGTTTTAGTAATTAGGTTTCAAACTGTATTGGTTCGTGAGGGGATTAATCAGAATATGGGCGGAATGAATAGAAATCCTAGAAATGTTCTTGTTCAATTTAGTGAGGAGTTTCAGTTTGTTGAGGGGTCGAAAGATGAAAATAGATTTGCTATCATTTTCAATTGATTTGAGTTTTCTCGATTTCTAGGGTTTTTTGTTTAACTTGGTAGTTAAAAGAGAAAAAATTTAATATGTTAAATATAATTAGGACAAGTACAAATATAATTATCAGTGATAATCAGTTTAGAGGTGCTATTTGAGGAATTAAGAACTAATATTTTTATTAATTTTAACTTGACAAGTTAATGTTATTGTTTAACTAAATTCTTCATTAGAAGTATTTGTTAGTTACTATAGAACGGTTTAAGAGACCGGTGCTTACTTTCAGCCATCTAATGAGGCTTCAATTATTTTGGAAATTCATTTAATGAAATAGGATGGTGAAATTCTTTCAACTACAATAGGTATGAATCTGTGATTGGCTCCGCAGATTTCTGAACATTGACCGTATAAAATTCTTGATCGTGTTGATGTGAATCTAACTTGATTTAGACGTCCAGGTGTTGCGTCAATTTTAACACCTAGAGATGGGATTGTTCATGAGTGAATTACATCTGCGGCTGAGATAAGTATTCGGATTTGGGACAAGAAAGGTACCACAATACGATTATCTACGTCTAGTAGGCGGAAATTGAATTTTGATATTTCTTGAGTTGGGATCATGTAAGAATCAAATTCAATGTTTTTAAAGTCTGAGTATTCGTATGATCAGTATCATTGGTGTCCAATTGCTTTGATTGTGATTGCAGGGTTGTTTGTTTCATCTAGGATATAAATTAGTCGAAGGGAGGGTAATGCAATGAAAATTAGAGTAATGGCTGGTAAAATTGTTCAGATTAGTTCAATTGTTTGACCTTCAAGGAGAAAACGATGTGTTAGTTTATTGAAGAATAGGCCTGTTATTATTTGTCCTACTAAAATGGTAATTATTACTAGAATTAGAAGGGTGTGGTCATGGAAAAATGAGAGCTGTTCTATTAGTGGTGAGGCTCTGTCTTGTAGAAGGAGTAACTTTCACGTTGCTATTTCTAAAAAAAGCAATAACTTTATATACGGGGTTTAAGTCCGTTGCACTAATCTGCCATATTAGAAGTTGGAAGATAGCATTGGAAGTTCAGAATACCTATGTTCTGCGGGTGGTATGTTTTGTAGTCATTCAATTGATGAGGTTATATTTAATGATATAACTGATTTTCGGGATGTTGAGAATGATTCTCAGATGATGAATAGCAATAATATTACTCCTGCTAAGGAAATGATGGATCCAATTGATGAAACAATATTTCATAGAGTATAAGCGTCTGGATAATCTGAATATCGTCGAGGTATTCCTCTTAATCCTAGAAAGTGTTGGGGGAAGAATGTTATGTTAACTCCAATAAATATAGTCACGAATTGAATTTTGCATATATTAGGGTTCAAGGAAAGTCCTGTAAATAGAGGGAATCAATGAATTAGACCCCCTATAATTGCGAACACTGCTCCTATAGAGAGAACGTAGTGGAAATGGGCTACTACGTAGTATGTGTCGTGAAGTATAATGTCAATAGATGAATTAGCTAGAATTACTCCTGTTAGTCCACCTACTGTAAATAGGAATACAAAGCCTAGAGCTCATAGAAGTGAGGGGCTATAGTTAAGTTGTGTACCATGAAGTGTGGCCAGTCATCTAAAGATTTTAATTCCTGTAGGAACAGCAATAATTATAGTTGCAGAAGTAAAATAGGCTCGTGTGTCTACATCTATTCCTACTGTAAATATATGGTGTGCTCATACTACAAATCCTAATAGGCCAATTGCTATTATGGCATAGATTATTCCTAGAGTTCCAAATGCTTCCTTTTTTCCTCTTTCTTGTCTAATGATATGGGAAATTATACCGAATCCTGGGAGAATAAGAATGTATACTTCCGGGTGTCCAAAGAATCAGAATAAATGTTGGTAAAGAATAGGATCGCCTCCTCCAGCAGGGTCGAAGAATGAGGTGTTAATGTTTCGATCTGTAAGGAGTATGGTAATGGCTCCTGCTAGTACTGGAAGTGAAAGTAAAAGTAATACTGCGGTAATTACTACTGCTCAGACAAATAGGGGTATACGATCAAATGATATTCCCTGAGGGCGTATATTGATTACTGTAGTAATAAAATTTACTGCTCCAAGAATTGATGAAATTCCGGCTAAATGTAAGCTGAAAATTGCTAGGTCTACTGATGAGCCTCTATGTGCAATGTTTGCTGATAGTGGGGGATAAACTGTCCATCCTGTACCGGCTCCTCTTTCTACAATTCTTCTTATTAAAAGGAGGGTAAGGGACGGGGGTAGTAGTCAGAATCTTATGTTATTTATTCGTGGGAATGCTATGTCAGGGGCTCCTAATATTAAGGGAACTAATCAATTTCCGAATCCTCCAATTATAATTGGTATTACTATGAAGAAAATTATAATGAAGGCGTGGGCTGTAACAATAACATTATAGATTTGGTCGTCTCCAATTAGAGAGCCGGGATTACCTAGTTCTGCGCGGATTATTAGTCTTAGGGATGTTCCTACTATTCCTGATCATGCTCCAAAAATAAAGTAAAGTGTTCCAATGTCTTTATGGTTAGTTGAGAATAATCACTTATTCAGTAATATGGCTGAGATATAAGCGATAGATTGTAAATTTATTAACGAGCTTTAGGCTCTGTTACTATAAGTACTTGTTTTGGTTTAATAGTCAATATAATGATTTTAGATTGCAAATCTGAAGTAGAGTAGTTTTTTAAACCTAAGGCTTAGACATGGTCTATTTACAACTTTGAAGGTTGTTAGTTTAGCTTGTTTAACTTAAATCCTTAGTAAAATCTAGGAATAAGCGTGCACAGAGCTAATGTTGAAATTGTGGTTATATTTGTAATTCTGATTAAAATATTATTTATTTTTGTATTGATTTTTGGCTCATTTGTTGATATGACCATTGAAGATATGAGGATTCGTATATAAATGAATAGTATAATTAGTGTTGTTACAATAAGGATTATAGTGATTAGGATTATACTATTATTTGTTAATCAATTAATAACCAATCATTTAGGCAAGAAACCAATAAATGGGGGAAGTCCCCCTAAGGATAGAAAGTTTACTATAAATGAGAATTTGATTATTTTGTTTTGGTTTATAAAGTTTCTTAGTTGGCTTATGTAAAAGGTTTTTGTTGAACTAAATATTATAATGATATTAATGTTAATTAGTGAATATACTAAGAAATAAATAGTTCATATGGATAGGGAGATTAATATTGAAGCTAGTATTCATGCAATGTGATTAATTGAGGAGAATGCTAGGATTTTTCGTAGGCTAATTTGGTTGAATCCTCTGATTGTTCTAATTACTAACGAAGTTGTAATTACTATTATTAGGAATATTATGTTTAATGTATTGTTTATGATTATAAGTATAGGAGCAATTTTCTGTCATGTTAGTAGAATTAGGGAGTTTACTCAGCTTAGGCCTTCAATTACTTCAGGGAACCAGAAATGGAAGGGGGCGGCTCCAATTTTAGTAAACAGCGCAGAATTTATTATTATTAGGAATATGAAGTCTATTTGGGGGTTAATAAACTCTTCAATTAATAATATTATGGTTACTGCTGCTAAAAGGATTAGTGAGGCTATAGCCTGTGTAATAAAGTATTTTATTGCTGATTCTGATGAGTAAATGTTTTTTGTGCTTGAAAATAAAGGGATTACGGATAATAGATTGATTTCTAGGCCTATTCATATGCTGAATCATGAGTATGATGATGCTGTTACTAGGGTTCCTATTATTATAGATCTGGTAAAGATTAGTTTATGAATTTTTATTAAAAAGGGAAGGGTTTTACTTTCATTGACAGGGTATGAACCTATAAGCTTACTTAGCTTACCTTTTTATATCTTAGTATATGATGTATTGGGGCTTTTGATGCTTTAGGAAGTAGTTTGATTCTATTAGATATAACGAAGGTATCATATAAATACATAATTTATTCTATCAAAATAATCCTTTTTCAGGCACTCCATTA